AGAGAGGTATAATTCAAAGGAGAGGAAAGAAAGTTTTAACAAAGCAACGGCAGGGGGTTCACATTACAAAATAGTAACCCTCCGCTCTAATTCAAATGAACAGGAATTCAGTCTTAATTACCTAGATATTATTATCTAGGTAATTACAAAAGTAGGCTAAAAAATAGCCATCTGGGGGGTAGTACCATGAGAAAATGGAAATTGCATTCGGATGTATTTTTCAGACATCGGGGGGGTTATTCTCTGAAAGAATTGTGGTTCAATTTGGTATTGTTGAAATTCGAGCACAGGTGTGGACTAAGTAAATCAACGGGCAGTGCCGGTCCTGGTGAAAATAACTGTGAAGATGAATATCCGAATCATTTAGATTCGGATATTCATCTTCACAATACTTGTGAAACGGATCTAAATGATGAGGGCACTTTTAGGGATATTAGTGAGGACAGTTATAACACAGATTGTGTTATTGAAAATCAGATTTGCAAGGGTCACGGCGGTTGTCCTATTTGGAATAATAAGAAGAGAGGATATAGCATTCGGAGTTGCGATGAGAGGGACTTTTCTAGTTCCGTTTGTAGTGAGAGTGAAAATAGTAGTCAAATTGAGCATTTCGGTATAATAACCAGCACGAATGATAGTGATTTCACTGAAATAGAAAGTGATACTGAGGAGGATTTCACTGAAATAGAAAGTGATACTAAAAAAAAAAAAAAAAAAAAAAAAAAAAAAAAAAAAAAAAAAAAAAAAAAAAAAAAAAAAAAAAAAAAAAAAAAAAAAAAAAAAAAAAAAAAAAAAAAAAAAAAAAAAAAAAAAAAAAAAAAAAAAAAAAAAAAAAAAAAAAAAAAAAAAAAAAAAAAAAAAAAAAAAAAAAAAAAAAAAAAAAAAAAACATCGGGGGGGTTATTCTCTGAAAGAATTGTGGTTCAATTTGGTATTGTTGAAATTCGAGCACAGGTGTGGACTAAGTAAATCAACGGGCAGTGCCGGTCCTGGTGAAAATAACTGTGAAGATGAATATCCGAATCATTTAGATTCGGATATTCATCTTCACAATACTTGTGAAACGGATCTAAATGATGAGGGCACTTTTAGGGATATTAGTGAGGACAGTTATAACACAGATTGTGTTATTGAAAATCAGATTTGCAAGGGTCACGGCGGTTGTCCTATTTGGAATAATAAGAAGAGAGGATATAGCATTCGGAGTTGCGATGAGAGGGACTTTTCTAGTTCCGTTTGTAGTGAGAGTGAAAATAGTAGTCAAATTGAGCATTTCGGTATAATAACCAGCACGAATGATAGTGATTTCACTGAAATAGAAAGTGATACTGAGGAGGATTTCACTGAAATAGAAAGTGATACTGAACAGGGTTCCACTCAAATAGAAAGTACTACTGAGGAGGGTTCCACTCAAATAGAAAGTACTACTGAGGAGGGTTCCACTCAAATAGAAAGTACTACTGAGGAGGATTCCACTCCCTCATACAAGCATTTGTGGGTTCTATGCGAAGAGTGTTATACATTAAATTATAAGAGATTTTTGAAAGAGAGATTGTATATTTGTGAAGAATGTGAATCTCATTTGAAAATGAATAGTTCAGAGAGAATCGAACTTTTGATCGATCCGAATACTTGGGATCCTATGAATGAAAAGATCGCTTCAATGGATCCCATTAAATGGGATTCGGATGACCCTCTTTATATAGATCGTATTGATTCTTATCAAAAAAAGACAGGATTAACTGAGGCTATTCAAACCGGTATAGGCCAATTAAATGGCATTCCCGTAGCAATGGGGGTTATGGAGTTTGAGTTTATGGGGGGTAGTATGGGATCCGTAGTGGGTGAGAAAATAACCCGATTGATTGAGTACGCTACTAATCAATCTCTACCTCTTATTATAGTGTGTGCTTCGGGGGGGGCACGCATGCAAGAAGGAAGTTTGAGCTTGATGCAAATGGCTAAAATATCTTCTGCTTTATATCATTTTCAAACAAATCAAAAGTTATTCTATGTATCAATCCTTACATCTCCTACTACTGGTGGGGTGACAGCCAGTTTTGGTATGTTGGGGGATATCATTGTTGCCGAACCCAATGCCTATATTGCATTTGCGGGTAAAAGGGTAATTGAACAAACATTGAATATAGAAGTACCTGAAGGTTCACAAGAGACGGAATATTTGTTCGATAAGGGGTTATTCGATCTAGTCGTACCACGTAATACTTTAAAAAGCGTTTTGAATGAGTTATTTCAGGTCCATGGTTTCTTTCCTTTGAATCAAAATTCAATCGAGTAGAACAGAACATTAAGTTCAATTATTTGATTTGTAGCAAACAGGTAGTTAGTTTATCGGACTCCGAGTCAAAATTAGACAAATGGAATTTTCTTTGTTGACATAAGATCTAATTGTAGATTGTAGAAAGATAGACATAGAGTTTTCTATCTTTCTCTCTCTCTCGAGAATCTAATTTTGACTAAGAATCCCTGTTGGGTCGGATTCTTACGAATCTTTCGATAATTTGTAAGAAACTTTTTGAATTAAATTAAAATTAGAAGACAAGAGCAAAAGACGAGAAAAAAGAAAGAATAATAAGAAAGGTGATTCTCATTCATATTTGTCATGTAGAAAGATGAATAAGTCCAGTATATACTCTCTTAGATATATACTGAGATCTATACCAATTCGAATTCTAATTTCATAAATACTAATTAATAAGAATTTCATAATTCCAATTCTTAATTATAATTATTATAAGATATCTTTCTAAATAATAATAAGAATTTCATAATTCCAATTCTTAATTATAATTATTATAAGATATCTTTCTAAATAATAATAACAGGTACAAATAGTAAATCGAGGTACCCATTCTATGACAACTTTCAACCTTCCCTCTGTTTTTGTGCCTTTAGTGGGCCTAGTATTTCCGGCAATTGCAATGGCTTCTTTATTTCTTCATGTTCAAAAAAATAAGATTGTTTAGATCCGGTAGGACCCAATCTCATCCATTTTTTTTTTGAACTTAGACTCGTATCATAACACAGATATCTATTTAGCGGAATATGGTGTAACATATGGCTTCCGTCGAAGATTCAAATTAAAGGAAAAACTCTTATGCCTGCAGAAAGAGGATATATCGGTAAATGAGTTCTAGTTATTTTCAAAAAGATCAGGATTGCCAGATGGCCGAAATAAAAAGCCGGTGTATCTATATGTATGTTGATATCTATAGTGGGATCATACGAGAAAGGGTATGTTATTATTTTAGATCTAAAAAGCCGGTGTATCTATATGTATGTTGATATCTATAGTGGGATCATACGAGAAAGGGTATGTTATTATTTTAGATCTAACCAATTTGATGAATTACTCCTAAAGGTTCACATCAACCTAGTGCTAGTTGATGAGAGTGACTTCGGAAACAAAAAGAGTCAAGTCAAATGAATTTTGGGTATTCTCTCAATTCCAATAAAATGCAACCGGATCAAGTATGAGTTGTCGATCAGAATATATATGGATAGAATCTATAACGGGGTCTCGAAAAACAAGTAATTTCTGCTGGGCCATTATCCTTTTTTTAGGTTCATTAGGATTCTTATTGGTTGGAACTTCCAGTTATTTTGGTAGAAATTTAACATCTTTATTTCCGTCTCAGCAAATCGCTTTTTTTCCACAAGGGCTCGTGATGTCTTTCTATGGGATTGCAGGTCTCTTTATTAGTTCCTATTTGTGGTGTACAATTTCGTGGAATGTAGGTAGTGGTTATGATCGATTCGATAGAAAAGAAGGAATCGTGTGTATTTTTCGTTGGGGATTTCCTGGAAAAAACCGTCGCATCTGCCTCCGATTCCTTATAAAAAATATTCAGTCCATTAGAATAGAAGTTAAAGAGGGTATTTATGCTCGCCGTGTCCTTTATATGGACATCAGAGGCCAGGGGGCCGTTCCTTTGACTCGTACTGATGAGAATTTGACTCCACGGGAAATTGAACAAAAAGCTGCTGAATTGGCCTATTTCTTGCATGTACCAATTGAAGTCTTTTGAGAAATGGGCTGAAGAAAGAATGAACGCTTTCTTAGCAGGAGGGAAAAAACGCAAAAATCCTCTTTCTTTTTTCTATAACATAACTTAACTGAAGTTTCTTCAGAACGATCATTCGAACCAAAGCAGACGTACACATAAAAGACTATAAAACCCTTTCTGGTCTTTTATGTGTATTGAAATCTACATACCTCAATTCACTAATAAAATAAGTAAGAAACAAATTCAAATAATAGATTCATCTCATATATAAAACCATTTCAAAATCAAAAAATGGATCCTTTTTGATTTCAAGCCCAAGATTTGTTGGAATTGAGACTTGAAATTCAGATAGATCATATCTTGTAAATTATTTCTTTTTTGCCAATCGACCTTTCTTTTTAGACTTTCTTTTGTGGTCCTTAATAACCAAAGAGTTGGATTTCTTATAATGAGAACTAACCCATTTCTGTCTTGGTTTGCCGCGCATTTTTGATCATCACAATATTTTTCAGAAATTCCCCTCAATTATTCTATTCCTGACTACTCATAGTCAGTGAAATTTTTTCGAAATACTGGTTGATAGAAAGGGAGTTCTGTCGTCTCACCATCTTAATCATATTCATTATAGAAAGGGAGTTCTGTCGTCTCACCATCTTAATCATATTCATTACTTAAAGTGGTTCTTTCGGCATTCATCGAAAGGATTGCTTCGAATTTGAACAGTTGGGATATTTAGAAACAATCTTTTTTGATTCTTTCTTTGATTTTATTATTTCTTCATTCGAATTCGAAGTGAATTCTTAGTCTATTTCTGTATTGTTTCTAGATTCAAAAACTCACCGCGAAATCACAAATAAAAAACAGTGAATAGATCCATTGGCTCGATACCTTGTAATAGAACTCATGCGTGAGAGAAATATTAGATCGCATAGAGTCCACGAACGAGGTGGGTTCATTACCAATTCACAGATGA